AAGTTTTTCGATCACTTACTTCGCTCGCCCCTTTTTTTATCGGTTTTTTTAATGCAATTTTTTTAATGCAAATAGATTCAATCTACTAATTTATTTTAGATTAAGTCTTAGGTCTCGTTTGACCTGTGAAAGATCCCCTTTTGAAAGATCTCTTTTGTTAAAATTTAAATGTTCCCAAAATTCCTAAAATAAAAGGAAAAAGACTTTCCACTATCCTAAACTAAGGACGGGAAGGAAGAGGGCGAGCATATCTTCTACCTAAATTGATCATGCTCAAATCAACCCTTCCCGGGGTATTGTCTGCTCCGATAAATAAAAAATTCCTGGAATAATATAATAAATAAAAGTATTGATATACTTGGAATTACAGAAGCAAATACCAATTTACTAAAAAAAGAAAAAAGTATCTAATCTAAAGGACTTATTTTCTTTTTTAGGATTAAACAAAAGGGTTCGCAAATAAAAGCGCTAGTGCCACAACCAGTCCATAAATTGTTAAAGCTTCCATAAAAGCTAGACTAAGCAATAAAGTACCTCGTATTTTCCCTTCTGCTTCTGGCTGTCTCGCAATACCCTCTACAGCTTGTCCTGCAGCAGTACCTTGACCAACTCCAGGCCCAATAGAAGCAAGCCCTACAGCCAATCCAGCAGCAATAACGGAAGCAGCAGCAATTAGTGGATTCATGGTGAGTTCCTCGTGTCAAAAAAAAAAAAGAAATGGTTAAGGATACAATCAACCAAGAAATTTGTACTTTTACCTTCTAGGCTCTATTAGGTAAAAGTAACTAAAAAGTACAAATTGAAATGATAATTTAAATCGTCCGAACTACTTCGAGATCTCGTTTTTAGTTTCTAATCATTATTTCATTATTCTATTTCTCTTTCTTTCCAACCAACCACCCTTTCATTCCATCTTTTTTTACTCTTCGATATCCTTGAGTTCCCTTTTTTTCCCTTCATCTAATCCATAATAAAAGACGAAATACAGGAAGAACCCCTATTGAAATCGAACTAATCCAATAGGAATCAAATCAAGATATACAATTGATAACAATATGCTGCATAGAACTGTATATGGAATCCAATTCTGGAATTCTATATATCGGATTAGATAATGAATCTAATCTAACTTAGAAATAAATAAAATCCTATATACATTTGTTTCTTCTATTTTGTTTGCATATTTTCTTATTTTCTATGGAATCCAATTCCAAAATCATTCCTTAGAAAGCCGCACAAAAGATGACTGTCTTATAGACATAAAGAATATAGATCTAACCAGATTTCGCCCCCCCCCCTCAATGCATATAGAATTTAACAATTCCGTAATATAGTCTATTCTCTCTCCTACAACTCTAGGTTATATATTCATACGCATTTTTTTTGAACTAGTTAGTTTTCTAACCAGGAGAATTATCTGCAACCATGCATGAATTGGGCTAAGCTAAAAAAAAAAAGACTATTTCATTTCGAAAATTAGTCAATTCAATGATGACCCTCCATGGATTCGCCTATATAGGCTGCGGCTAACGTTGCAAAAATAAGAGCTTGAATACCGCTTGTAAATAATCCAAGAAACATGACCGGTATAGGGACTACTAAGGGGACTAAAGAAACAAGAACAACAACGACTAATTCATCCGCCAATATATTTCCGAAAAGTCGAAAACTAAGCGATAAAGGTTTTGTGAAATCTTCTAGGATATTAATTGGTAAAAGGATTGGGGTTGGTTTAATATATTTCTCGAAATAACTCAATCCTTTTTTGCTAAGACCCGCATAAAAATATGCCGCTGATGTGAGTAAAGCTAAAGCAACAGTAGTATTTATATCATTCGTGGGCGCTGCTAATTCCCCATGGGGTAACTCTATAATTTTCCAAGGTAAAAGAGCACCCGACCAATTCGAAACAAAAATAAAAAGGAACATAGTTCCAATAAAGGGAACCCAGGGACCATATTCTTCTCCAATCTGAGTTTTGCTCAAATCTCGAATAAACTCAAGGACATATTCGAAGAAATTCTGACCGTCGGTTGGGATGGTTTGTGGATTCCGAATAGCTATGATAACGGAACCCAGCAAGATAGTAATTACGACCCAAGAAGTGATGAGTACTTGGGCATGAATTTGGAAACCTCCTATTTGCCAATAGAGGTGTTGGCCTACTTCTACGCCTGATATATCATACAACCCTTTGAGTGTTTTAATGGAACATGGTGTAATATTCATATTGTCCTCTGATAAAAATTGAACTTCAAAAAAGGAATTATTTTGATTCAACCATCTCTTTCTCAACTCAGCAACTTGAAGTATTAATCTTATATTTAGGATACCAAGAAATCACATCAAATGATAATATATATCAATACCCTCTAATATATATCAATATTCCCCTTCTTTTATCTATGCAAAACAAAAAAAAAAGTAACTGATCCCATAAATCGACGTAATTGCTTAAGAATTCACTATTCTTCTTAATCTTAATCAATGATTTCTTATATAGAGAGAACGGCCCTCACAAATTGCAAATACTAATTTGTTAAGAATCAATCGAATTGAAGTCATAGTGTCATCGTTGGCAGGAATCGATATATTCGCGAGATCCGGGTCACAATTTGTATCGACTAAAGAAATAGTAGGAATCCCCAAAATGGCGCATTCCCGAAGAGCTATATACTCTTTTTGCTGATCAAGGACGATCACAATGTCAGGCAACCTCGTCATATATTTAATCCCGCCGAGATATCTTTGCAAGGTAGATAATTTTCTCTTTAAGATTGCCACATCTCTTTTTGGGAGATGGTGGAATTTTCCCATCTTTTCTTCCGCTCTTAAGTCTCTAAATTGAGAAAGTCTAGTTTTAGTAATCGACCAATTCGTTAACATACCACTGAACCACTTTTTATTAACATAATGACAACGAGACCTTATTGCAGCTGATGCTACTAAATCCGCTGTTCTTTTTTTGGTACCAACAATTAAGAAGCTTTTTCCCTGACTTGCTGCATCAAAAACTAAATCACAAGCTTCTGATAAAAAACGAGCCGTTCTAGCGAGATTTGTAATATGAGTACCTTTACGCTTTGCCGATATGTAAGGGGCCATTTTAGGATTCCATTTCTTAATACCATGACCAAAATGAACTCCCGCTTCTATCATCTCTTTCAAATGGATGTTCCAATATCTTCTTGTCATTTTTTCCACACTTCCTTTTTTTCTTTTTTTCGTCTTACCATTACAGAATTGATTTTTTTTTTTTTGAAGATTAAGAAAGAGCCGAAATATCTTGAAATAAATAATAATTGTTCCGATGGAACCTTCTACTCAGAATTTACCATTGATACATGATATAAACACAGCCTTAATAAATTAACTGACTTCTTTTCTTTTATTTAGTAAAATATTAAAATACCAAATCTAAAATCAGACCTGTTAGCATTCTAAGGTCAAAAGTCTAGTTTCAATTAAAGTAAAAAAATTTGCTTTATATGCTTTATATATCCTTAAATCGTATAAATGGGAGTAAATGGGGGTTCTGATGTCTCATAGAAATTGTTTATTACGTCAGAATCAGAAGAAACTAATTCTGTATGGAGAAACAAAATATCTCTCATTTCCGACGTGAATAGATTTTTTTTTTGAATTTCGAAATAAAGATTCTTGTCTTGTGGGAAACGATGCACAAATTTTTGGAATCCGGTACCAACAGGTATAATTCCCCCCATAACTACGTTTTCTTTCAGGCCTTTCAACCAATCAATACGACCTCGCAGGGCAGCTTTTGCTAAAACTCGAGCAGTTTCTTGAAAACTTGCTTCAGATATGAAACTTTGGGTATTCAGGGAAGCCCTTGTTATTCCCAATAAGATGGCCCGATAATAGATCGATTCATCCAAAGCTCGCGCTGCTCGTTCCGCTCGCAATAGTCCTATTAATTCCCCAGGTAAAAAAACATTAGACATTCCATCTTCGGAAACCCGTACTTTTGATGTTACTTGGCGTATAATAATCTCTATATGTCTATTATGGATCTGTACCCCTTGGGATCGATAAACCTTTTGGATCTTATTAACCAAAGAGATACGACTTTGGGCGATGGTTAGCTCAGCTCCAATCAAGAATCCCCAGGGAACCCCAAGAATTCTTGGTATACGCTCATTCCAATCCTCAATTCTCCTTTCGAGATTCGGCGATAGTGAATCAATTGAACGTGCTTCGAATATTTGTTCTACTTTTGGAAGACCTTGCGTTATATCACTAGATCTCGATTTTTCATATATAAAGGTAACTAATCTATCTCCTTTGTAAAGGATTTTTCCATAATGACCATGAACAGTTGCTCCTATAGTGGCCAAATAAGGCTTGGCTGCTCTTATAACAAAGGAGTCCATATTAACAATGAAAATTTGACCAGATTTTTTTATGTGCGATTTAAATAGACATACATTTTCGCAAATAAATTGTCCAAGGTGAATTATTGCCAATGTCTCCTCCCACGAGTCATGATGGAGAAAGTGCCAATTCAAATGGAATGGATCCAACATGGTGTTACTGTCGAAATTCGACATCCTTTTATTTTCATCTATTAAAGAGTATTTAAGCCCTTGAAGTACTTGGAAGGTTTGTTTCAAATTGGAAAGGAACACGTATTTTTCTAACAAGATCTGATTATGTGTTAATAAATAGTAAGATGAAAAAAAATTCGATATACTAGGTACAATAGCGCCTAAGAGCCCAAAAATATCTCGAATAAGAATTCTAGGATTTGATTCTTTTACCGCATTGGGATATTTCGAATTCTTGAATAAACCAATTCGAGAACAGTTGGATGCCGACAAAATCATCAAAGATGGGTATTCTTTATTTCGATTCAACAAGGTGCCAATAGCTTCTTGATGTTGGCTAAGTGATTGAATTTTCGCCTTGGAATAAAAGGAATTGGTATTGTTGTGATCTAACCTATTATTGGGAATTGGTCCTGCACTTGTCCTATCATATCTTCTTCTTGTATATGAAATAGTGGACTTGACTAATTCAATTCTTAGGAAATCGCGAATCAGATCATTTGTTCTTAACTCAACAAGAGAAGCACGAGCCCCCTCTTTTTCTTCTTGTTCCCAATTCACTACCAAGCAAGTTCGAACGAATTGACTATTCGTGTGATAAATTCTTTGAGTTAACTTGCTATTTTCATGAGAAATAAAATTGACAAGTCGAAGTTGTAAATTATCCTTTTCTTGCAGGAGATCTTGCGGGAAAAGTCTTGCTAGATTTGTCCCTTCGTCCATTTCATATGCGACTGCAGGTCGAACTGAAACAAAATACTTTTCCTTGCTTTTGAGAATTTTTTTCCGTTGAACATAAACCCAATTTTTTCTTTTTTTTGAGTCCTTATAATTTTTTTTTTCTCTTTCTGGTGGTATCAAACTGGCGCCTAATATCTTATCTGCCTCTTCAGGAAAATAAATATCTCCGGAAAAGATTTTGAGTTCCGTATGGCTTTTTTTTCTCTTAACTCGGACCAATCCACCTAGTTTACTTCTTGTATTTTTTGTGAGTTGTGTATCCACTCCAATAATACTATTGTCAAGTACCTTTAGGGATGAGGATCTCGGCAAGATATGCAGTTCTTGAAGAATGAAAAAAAACTGATCTATTTCTTTTTGGTATTTTAGACTAAATTCTTTTGTTCCTCGATGTTCAATAAAACCCTCTTTTTTTAAGATAGAATCTTCCTCGGGACTCCCATATTCGTCCTCTGAGTCTTCCTCTGAGTCTTCTTCTAAAGCCCCATATTCGTTCTCTGAGCCATATTCACGACTCTCATATTCTTCTTCCTCTAGAGTTCCATATTCGGCCTCTCGAGTTTTATATTCGTTCTCCGGGTTCCCATATTCTTCTTCTGAGTCTTTCTCTAGAGGCCTATATTCGTCTTCTAAGGTTTCATATTTGTCTTCTAGAGGCCTATGCCTATATTCGTTCTCTGGGCTCTCATATTCTTCCTCTGAGTCTTCCTCTAGAGTCCTATACTCTTCCTCTCGGGTCCGATATTCTTCCTCTAGGGTCCTATATCGAAATTTAACAATTCCTGAACCCCTTTTATTTTTTCTGTATCCTGGATCGTCAAAATAAGCAAAAATACTATTTCTACGTAAAATACCCATAAAGGGGATTTCAATCGAAATCCCCAAACAGGATATTAGCTCTTTTTCTTGTTCGTGATGATATTGTAATGGAATGAAGAACCTATTTCTTCGCTTTTTCGCCAACAAATCCGAATTAGCTTGAAGAATAGAAGGATAGACAAAACTCCAATGATTGTTGGACATGATTCGATCTGGCGTTAAATAGTCAAGAATTTCCTTATCTTTTTTACCAAAAGTATCCAACAGTCTATGGCTTACTTGATCATTAGCCATTGAGAGGTCAAAGATATATCTTCCGTCAAGAGATAAAGAATAAGTATTCATTTGATCTTGATCCTTGTGCAGCGAAAAGGATGCTATACTGGATCTGCACATACTTACTGACAATATCCATAAATGGCTTGTTTTTGGTAATCGACGAAGATTACCATATTGATATTCGGGCGCATGGTAAACATCAGTACTCCAGTGCATTTCCCCGTCTGATTCGGAATAAATATGCTTTTGTACCTTTTCTTTAAAATGCAAAGTGGATGTTCCGGCACGAATCTCCGCAATTACTTGTTCAGATTCTACATATTGATCATTTTGCACTAGAATAAGGCTTTTTAACGGAATATTCACACTATGTAGAATATCCTGACTCTGAATAGTTACACGCAAGTCTATATAGCATAGAAAAGCAGGCTGCCCATGACGGGTACGTGTGGGGTGAACCAAATCCTCATTGAATTGGATTTTTCCATTCGAGGGGGATCGTACAAGGTCGGCAGTACCCCCTGTGAATACTCCACCAGTATGAAAAGTTCTTAATGTTAGTTGAGTCCCAGGCTCCCCAATTGATTGACCCGCAATAATACCTACAGCTTCTCCCAATTCGACCAGATCGCCATGAGTGGGACTCCGCCCATAACATAATTGACAGATCCAAGATGTGCTTCGGCAAGTAAAAGGGGTTCTAATATATATTGGTTGTGCCCGAAACGGTTGTGCTCGAAAGGCAGTTATGAATCGATTGACTAATCCAATTCCAATATCTTGATTTCGAGCAGCAATGCATCGTGAACCGATATACATATCGTCTGCTAATACACGACCAATTAGTGTTTGGACAAAAAGTTTTTCTGTCATCCCATTTTGAGGACTCACAGAAATACCTCGGATAGTACCACAATCTCTTCTACGCACAATAATATGTTGAACTACTTCAACAAGTCTGCGTGTAAGATATCCAGCATCCGCTGTTCGTACAGCAGTATCTACAACCCCTTTGCGGGCTCCGTAGCAGGAAATTATATATTCTGTCAAAGAAAGTCCCTCACGTAAATTGCTTTGAATAGGTAAATCAATCATTTGTCCTTGAGGATCCGCCATTAACCCTCTCATCCCTACTAATTGGTGTACCTGAGATGCATTTCCTCTGGCTCCTGAAAAAGACATTAGATAGACTGGATTAGAAGGATCCGTTATCCTAAAATTCGAATTCATTTCTTGTTTCAAATACTCACTTGTAGCATACCATATTTCAACAGATTGGCGTAATTTTTCTACTGCGTGTACAGCCCCATAATAATAGTGTTTCTCCAAAAGAAAACTCTGTTGTTCCGCATCTTGGACTAACCATCCTTTAGAAGGTATTGTTAAAAGATCCTCGATTCCTAAAGAAATCGATGTAGTAGTAGCTTGATGGAAGCCCAGAGCCTTTATTTGATCCAGTATATGGGATGTATATCCCATTCCGAAATGATCTATTAATCTGCTAATAAGTCGTTTCATAGCAGTTCCGTCTATCTCTTTATTATGAAAGACCAGGTTGGCCCGTTCCGCCATACATAAGTACCCCCCTTTTTTGACTGAGTAGGATTCGACAATAGGTCTGAGTCAGTGATTCGAAAACATAATTTACCCCCTTTCCTCAATCTCAATCTGAATTTGCGTAGCAAAAAAGATGGTACTAGCGAAATCGGAATGCCCCCCGAAAGGGGCATCGCCGAATCTAACTTCCTTGTTTAGATTTAGATAGTGTATGAATAGGCCCGACTAAATCCTTGTATGGCTTCCTCTATTTCTCTATAAAAATAAATATGACCAAGAGTGGTTCGAATGTATATAGAACGGGTTTCTTTTTTTCTATTTCCGACTATTAGATAGTGGGCATAAATCTCATGATAAGTCCCAAAAGATTCATATTGAACTTCAATCGGAACTTCTCTTGATCCAATGACGCGTTGATCTAGTTTCCATCGGAGCCACAAGGGACTGTTTAAACCGATTCGTTTCTGTCTATAAGCTCCCAGTGCATCATAGGAACTAGAAAAATGGGGTTCTTTATCTTTCGTATAATTATTATTATTGTAGTTTACTTTTTTATTTGGATAGTTTCCGCAACTATTATATCTATTATATCTATTTGCACAAATACCTCGACGATTTCCAATCGTTAATACATAAAGTCCGATAAGCATGTCTTGGGTTGGCACGCAAATAGGATCTCCAATAGCGGGAGACAGGAGATTCATATGAGAAAACATAAGTAAACGGGCTTCTGCTTGAGCTTCCAAGGATAAAGGTAGATGAACAGCCATTTGATCCCCATCAAAGTCCGCATTGAAACCCTTACATACTAATGGATGTAAACAAATAGTACGCCCCTCTACTAAAGTGGGTTGGAACGCCTGTATGCCTAATCTATGCAGAGTAGGTGCTCTGTTCAACAGTACAGGATGCCCCCGCATAACTTCTTGAAGTATTTCCCATACAATGGGTTCCTTTTCCCAAATTTTCCTTTTAGCAATCCTGACATTAGAAGTAGCACGTTTCGTGATTAAATCGCGAATTACAAATAGCTGAAAAAGCTTTATTGCTATCTCTAGAGGTAATCCACATTGATGTAATGAAAGCGAAGGACCCACAACAATGACAGAACGCCCCGAGTAATCGACCCGTTTCCCAAGCAGAGTCTCGCGAAACCTCCCCTCTTTACCCTCAATTACATCTGAAAGTGACTTGTATACTTTATTGTGACCATCCCTCGTCGGTTGCCCGCGAGACCCACTATCAAGAAGTGTATCCACGGCTTCTTGTACCAATTTTTCCTGGCACATTACTAAATCTGCTGGCGCTAATTCACTTCTTTTTAATAGATAGGCAAGGTTGTTGTTCCGACGGATAACTCTCTTATAAAGTTCATTAATATCCGAAGTCACTACTTTATCCCCAGACCTATAAACAATGGGTCTCAATTCGGGAGGAAGAACCGGTAATAAGCACAAAACCATCCATTCGGGTTCTACATTTGTTTGAATAAAATGTTTCGCCAATTGCATTCGTCTAATTAAAAAAACTTTTCTTATTCGTCTTTTTCTATCTTCCCATTCATCTCCACTATACCCCTCGTCTTCTAATTCCTTCCATTCAACCAAGGAATTCTCTATAATAATTCGCAAATCCAAATCCGCTAATTGTTCTCTAATAGCACCTGCTCCTGTCGCAATTTCCCGATTTCGAAATGTTGCAAAGCCTGGGGTAGAAAAAAAGGGAGAAATGCTGTGGTTACAGGATGCAATTTCATCTTCGAATAAACCTCGTAATCGTAAGAAAGTAGGTTTTTTAGCGCTGGGCCTAGCAAAAGAGAAATCCCCGTATACTAGGCCTTCCAATTTCTTAAGAGGTTTATCTAAAAGATTCGCGATATAACTAGGAAGACCTTTCAAATACCACACATGAGTCACTGGACATGCCAGTTTGATGTATCCCATTTGATATCTTCGTATGCGAGAATCAACAAATTCTACCCCGCATTTTTGACAAAATCTTTCGTCTTCGTTTTCAGCTACGCTCGCTCGAGAATTTCCACAAGCACAAATTCCGCTTTTTATGGGTCCAAAGATTCTTTCGCAAAACAATCCATCTTTTTCTGGTTTATCAGTTTTATAATGAAAAGTGGAGGGTCTTGTGATTTCGCCAACGACTTCCCCATTAGGTAGGATTTTGTTAGCCCAAGCCTTTATTTGTTGAGGGGAAACGAGTCCAATTTGAAGTTGTTTATGTTTATATTGGTCAATCATAAAATAGAAATAAGAAAAGAATTTATATTTATTCTGATCAAACATCCTCCCTATTAACCTGAAAGTTCTTCTCAGATACAAGGAAATGGTTCAGTTCTAGAGCCAAAGATCGTAGTTCTCGAACAAGCACTCGAAAAGATTCTGGAGGATCCTCGTGATTAGGCACTCTTTTTCCCCAGATCGTAGCATTAAGTATTTCTTGGCGAGCTATAAGATGATCAGATTTATAAGTAAGTATCTCTTGTAAAATATGAGCAACACCAAATCCTTCTAAAGCCCAAACTTCCATTTCTCCTACTCGTTGTCCCCCTTGTTTGGCTCTTCCTCTAACGGGTTGTTGGGTAACAAGTGAGTAGGGCCCGGTAGAACGTCCATGAATTTTCTCATCAACTTGATGAATTAATTTTAAAATATAGGACTTCCCTATTAGAACAGGTTGTTCGAAAGGATCTCCTGTTCTTCCATCAAATATTCTGCTTTTTCCCGGGTACTCGGGTTCAAATACCCATGGATTTTTTGTTTGTTTACTGGCTTCATATAATTCTGAAAACACAAGTTTTCTTGAAGCCTCTTGCTCATATCTCTCATCAAAGGGTGCTATTCTATAATGTTTCTTTAGCAGATCCCCTGCTAATCCGAGCGAGCTTTCAAATATTTGTCCCACATTCATTCGTGAGGGTACTCCTAGGGGATTGAAGACCATATCAACAGGTGTTCCATCTTGCAAATAGGGCATATCTTGCCTAGGCAAAATTTTGGAAATGATCCCCTTATTCCCGTGTCTTCCTGCTACTTTATCCCCAACTTTGATTTCACGTTTCTGTAAAATATATACACGAACCATTATGTCGAGGGGGTCCCTCTGGATCCATTTCACATCGATAACGCGCCCTCTTCCACCTATAGGTAGTTTGAGAGAAGTTTCTTTTGAAGTGGATACCTCAAGACCAAAAATGGCCCGTAATAATCCAGCTTCCGCAATATATGAGGATTCGCTCGCTATCTGAGGCGTTAATTTACCTACTAAAATATCACCTGTTTCTACCCAGGATCCCAACCTCACAACTCCATTTCTGTCCAAATTGCGGAGTAAATGTTCTTCTAGATGTGGTATTTCTTTAGTGATTTTTTCAGCGTAGCCTTGGCTTGTCGTATCCGTCTGAATTTCATATTTTCGGATGTGAAAAGAAGTAAAAATATCCTCATATACTAAACGTTCGCTAATTAGTACCGCGTCTTCAAAATTGTAACCCTCCCACGGCATATAAGCTACTAAAACGTTTTTTCCTAAAGCGAGTTCTCCACCAACTGTAGCTGCTCCCTCCGCTAAAATTTGCCCTTTTTTAATGGATTTACCCTGCGGAACCCGAGGTTTTTGGTGCATACAGGTATTTTTGTTAGAGCGCCGATGGGAAACTAAAGGAATACTTATAGTCTTCCCACAACTTGATAAAAGGATCTTGTGACTATCACTAGAAATGATCTTTCCCTCGCATTCGGCTATAATGGAAACCCTCGAATCTAGAGCTGTTTGGCGTTCCAATCCAGTTCCAACAATGCACTTCTCGGACCGAGAAAGTGGAACTGCTTGGCGCTGCATATTCGAACTCATTAAAGCCCGATTCGCATCATTATGCTCAATAAAAGGAATGAGAGAACCTCCAATAGAAAAATATTGGAAAGGAAAAATACTTCTAACATGAATCTGTTCCCATGCAATAGTCAGAAATTCTTGACGGTATCTAGCTGGAACAACTTGTTCTTCCTGAATACCCTGATTCAAGGACAAAGAATTTCCTGCTGCTATCATATAATATTCATCTCTATTTGGTGATAAATAAACCACCTGTCTCTCTTTTTTTTCTTTTGCTTTCTCAGATATTTCATAAAAAGGACTCTCTATAGATCCCCACCAGTGATCAATTCTCGCATGAATAGCTAAGGACCCAGTAAGTCCAACATTGATGCCTTCGGATGTGTCAATTGGACAAATACGCCCATAGTGACTCGGATGAATATCTCGACTCCGAAAACTTGCAGTTCTCCCCGTCAATCCTCCAGGACCCAAACAACTCACTTTTCGCCCATGAACCGTTTGTGTCAATGGATTGGTTTGGTCAAAAACTTGAGATAAGGGGTATGTGCCAAAAAAGGTCTCATAAGTAGTTATTAATAAAATCGAAGTTGAAGTTGGAGTTACCAAAGTTTGTGGAGTCGGTTTCGATTGACGTATGAATACTCTACGGATAGTTTTTTGAACTGCATGTTGTAAACGGCCAAGAGCCAGTCCGAATTGATCTTGTAACAGATCCGCAACCGACCGAATACGTTTATTTTTCAAGTGATTCATATCGTCATCGTCAAGTATACCCGTTCCAAATTTCATTCCAATCAAATGATCCGTAGCGGCCAATACATCTCGTGGTAACAAGAATGTATTGTTCTGAGGTATATTAAGATTCAGTCTCCGATTCATATTTCGTCGACCAACTCTTCCTAATTCACATTTTTGTTGAAAAAATTTCTTTTGTAATTCCTCACATAAGGACTCCGAAAATACCAGGTCCCCGCCTACACAAGCAAATTGTTGATAAAACTCCAAAATAGCTTTTTCTTTTGACTCAATCCTCTTTTTCTCCTTAGCATTCGGGAAAGACAAGAAAATTTCGGGGTAGGAAACATTATCTAAAATTTCTCTTAGATTCGAACCCATAGCTGATGATAGAACTAAAATAGATATCTTTTGTTTTCTACTCACGCGAGCCCATACCCTTTCTTTTTTATCAATTGCTAATTCCGATCTTCCTCCCCAATCTGATATTATAGTCCCGGTGTATATAGAAATTCCCTTATGGTCTAATTCGGATCGGTAGTAAATACCAGGACTTAGCAATATTTGATTGATCACAATTCGGTATATTCCATTTATTATAAAGGTTCCTAAGGAATTCATTATAGGAATGTTTCCTATAGAAATGGTTTGCTTTTGCACATCGAAACCAAAAATTAATCTCGCGGATACATATAATTCAGAAGAATAAGTGAGTGATTCATACACAGCATCCCTTTCTTTTATCGAGGGTTCTAGCAATTGATATCCTTTCCCAAATAATTGAAATGCAATTTCGTGATCTGGATCTTTAATTGTTGGAAACTTCTCAAGTTCTTCTGCCAAGCCTTGATTAATGAATCTACAAAATCCCTCGAATTGGATCTGACTAAATCCGGGTATTGTGGACATTCCCTCATTCCCATTCCGGAGCATCTTAATCTTAAGTTTCCTATTTATCGAAGAAAAATTCCATTATCAGCTCGCTCTTTATCAATCCCTATGGATCAATCTAGCAATCATGGAATCTATATTCTGTTTACTGAATCGCATGAAATTCTAGGGAACTCCACATACGTATTTCATATATGTATTTCATACATATGAATAAATATAATTTTGATGAAAGTTCGACTTTCGCAGGGGTAGAAATTGAATTAAAATGAATTGAAAAAAAAGTCAAAGTCCTAGAAAAAATTCTGCCACTTATATGATATTCTAATCAGATTGGATAGCAAAGATTTATCGTTTTATCTCCTTTCTATGAAAGAAATAAAGCCATAATAATTTATAAGCCCTAGTAACAAGTTTGACTTTAGTTCGATTTAGAATTTAGAATAGTACGTTTAGTTTTATTTTCAAAAATAATTTGAAGGTTATTTTTTGTTTCGTAGTAATAGAATTGCTGAAAAATAAAGGATTTCGTTGTAGAATCCTAAAATAAAGTACTTACTTTATTTAAGTACTTGCTAATCTAGTTATCCACCTATTCACACATCTTTTCTTTTATCGTAATTTCACCTGTAAAGAAGGCCAGGCCATAATCTATATCAGAGCAAATTTCCTCTTTAAGATATTTAAAGCAATGAAAAATTAAAGCATGATTCCCCGTAGGGATATGTACATAAAGGGAATCCATAGATAATAATGCTGTTCGGACCTGTAGTTTACCTATATACAGGTTAGGGAAACTTTTATTTTATTATGCCATTAAAGGAGAGAATACCAATTTAAGAGTCGTTTACTCCTGCAATTAAAAAAAAATTCTAGTTAATGGTTCCAATTTGTTCTGAATTTTGCAGTCTGTGACTGGAAATCCACTTTTGCTCCTTTGCCATCTCAATAGAATAGAAAAAAAAGAGGTTTTAGTAAGAAAATATGGATGAATACTTGTTCTTTTCTCGATTTTAGATCGGATTTTTTGGCGGCATGGCCAAGTGGTAAGGCAGGGGACTGCAAATCCTTTATCCCCAGTTCAAATCTGGGTGCCGCCTGATCAATAAAATACTTAGGATTATAGTACTAATCAAACTCAAAAATTTCGTACCCTCATAAGTTGAGGCAAGATAATAACTAGGTCTGGCAATACTGGATTTTGAGAATCCATACCATACCATAACCATAGTTATATCCTCAAACGAGGCTTTGTTTTGGTGGCAGTGACCCAGGGAACTCCCAACAGAGATGAGGTAGCGTTTCCTTATTTTTTTATTAATTTGAATTGATTCGGGAATTTAAAACTTCCAAAGGGCCCTAAGTCTTTTTTCAATCTAAGATTGAAGAAGGGACTTTGCGAAGAAATATCAATATACTTCGTACATCTTATGCTACCTACATACACTAAAGTAAAGGCTACTGATTCTGGACAGAATCAGATTGAATAGTCTGATCAAAAATCAATTTCGGAGTTGTGGAGTGGATAAGGTCTCCTCACTCTTTCATAGAAAGAGAGAAAGTGGGGCAGTAGGGTTTAGGTCAAAAATAAATATGGGTATGGGTAAAGTAGGTATCCAATTTTTTACTTTTTTAAGGAAAAGATATATGTATCATATTTATACTTAATACTCTCCTATTTTACCAGAAATCCTATAAGAATTTGATAGGAGTAAATTCCTTTAACTGATTCATCTATAGTCTTAGAGCATAATTTTGACTCTGTACCCTTAATTCCACTATGATTATTGATCAATAGTAGAATAATTCCTTCATAGAAATAGGAGACATAATTTACATGGATATAGTAAGTCTCGCTTGGGCTGCTTTAATGGTAGTTTTTACATTTTCTCTTTCGCTAGTAGTATGGGGGAGAAGTGGACTATAGAGATACTACTTCAATCTACTAATCTATTAATCTATTCTATGTAGATTCAAGATAATATAATAGAAAGAATCTAAAGTGTCGTAGAAAAAACTATATGTAGTTCTTTCTACCACACTTTAGGATTCCAACCAGATCCTTTCATTTAAGACTTGGATTTTTATTTTCTTTAATCCCTTTTTCATTTCTTCAATGATTAATTGGAATTCCAATTAATCATTTTGGCTGGCTGTTTTTACATAAATAATAAGTAAAAAGGCAGTAGGAACTAGAATGAACAATGCAGTAGCAATAAAAGCGAGAATATTTACTTCCATAACCTCTTTATTTTTTTGTTTCACAATAACTCGGGATGTAATCCCATGGAGAGGAAAAAGGTGTATACCTATAAATTCAAGGGGAGGGCTTGCATTCTGATAATACTGAATCAATTCAATATTATTAATATAGGATCTATCAAATCAATTCATGGTTGATAGTGGAATAATATAACATAGGAGGATCCCTTATCCATACTAAGACCAAAATTGGTTTTTTGAGTGGATTCGGAACCCTCTATTTTTCATCCTTTTTGACTTTTGCTTTTCTATATATGTAGAGCCAAGAATCTTTCTTATCGAATTCCCCTTCCTTTTTCTTATTTGTTATAGTTATACATACAATTATGTATGTATTATATAACCGACTTTCTCTGGGTCACATAGACATCCAAATAAGCAGTAGAAGTAGAAATGAGATGGATCTTAAATAAAAAAGATCCAATATTTTAATTTAGGAAAAAGAGCGTTTGCTTGGTTTTTATTTTATTAGGTTACTGTCAATATCTGCTTTTTGGGTCTAAAGATGAGAGCAGATTCATAAAAAAAAAAGATTCCTATACAGCTCTCTTTTTTTTGAGATGAGAGCTGCGAAATAAAAAAAGGAAAGTAAGGGTTCTGCATAGATATTTGATCTTGCCTTTTGCCCCCTTTTTCAGGGAAATTCTTGATGAAAAAAAGGAAAGATGAATTTTTCCATTCATTGAACCCTAATTCGGGACTGACGGGGCTCGAACCCGCAGCTTCCGCCTTGACAGGGCGGTGCTCTAACCAATTGAACTACAATCCCTGCGGGGTGTATGGCATACCTATTCTTAAATAGAACCCTAAGAAGATTCGTCTGTCGTACTCTAAGAAATAGATGAATCATATACTACTACACCCACATATCCTATGTGGGTATAGTCAGAGTGGCATAACTAGTATGCCGCGATTTTTTATCGCTAAAAACAACTGATAATCCACCTTTCAATAAGAAAAATTGTTTTCTTTGTATTTGTAAGAAAAGAATCAGAGAGATATGGCTTAGAAATCAATTTTCCCCCTCTTTTCTCTTTATCCTTTATTTCTATGGATCAGATATTTATTTTTATGGAAGAATAAAAAAGATTTAGTTCATATTCACGAAGCCCTAGATTTTTGGGCCGAGCTGGATTTGAACCAGCGTAGACATATCGTCAACGAATTTACAGTCCGTCCCCATTAACCGCTCGGGCATCGACCCAGGAAGAATTTATTCTAGGGTTTTTGATAATCTATGATTAACCTCTTTTTATAATACTCCCTACCCCCAGGGGAAGTCGAATCCCCGCTGCCTCCTTGAAAGAGAGATGTCCTGAACCACTAGACGATAGGGGCATCACTAGACGATAGTGCTATATAAAAATAAAACCACTTGTCATTATACTATAATGATAGTATGAGCAGTTTTTTGGAATTGTCAATATACTCGAATCGAAGAGTATAAATAGATCAAAGCAAAGAGTCTTTCCTACTTTTCTATTATGCTTTCATAGGATTTTATTTTTTAGTTGATGGTTAGGTTAATTCACGGATCATCCCCTGCTTTTTAGGGAAATTCCTTTTAGTTTTAATAGAATAAGAATAGATTAATAAAAAGGATTCTAGATTAGTTCAGTACAGATATTGATTTGATTGTTCTAATAGAAAAAAGAGTCCAATTTCATTTATTTTTTGCAATTTAAACTCTGTGCTTCGTTTAGTGTTCAGACTGAAAATATAGGCATCTCATACTAAACGAAGTCATAAAATGCAATAAAAAACGGAGACATTAAAAAAAAAAAAAGAAAAAAAGTGAATGAATTTAGTAGAAAAGTACTGTATCGGATTCGAACCGATGACTTCGGTCTTGCCGTGGTATTACTCGACCACTAAGGAAAAGCCCTTTATCGGATTTGAACCGATGACTTATGCCTTACCATGGCATTACTCTACCACTGAGTTAAAAGGGCTTTTTATTAGAAAATTAGCCACTTTCATTTACCATTATAGATCTACTCTACTGCATAATGTACATAATATATACATATATATCTATATATGTAGAGATTTTATTTTCTATATTGAGATATAGAAGTTTATTCATGATGAGGTTCAAAAAGGCCAAAGGGGCAATAAGAACTTCTGTTAAAAAAATGGTAGACTTTGTTTTTTTCTCTTTAGCCTATTCACTTCTCACATGCTCAGAATGTTCTGCAGAATTAGGACTTTTTTCTTCTATTGGCTGATCTTATGATGAGAACTTTCTCCATTTATGTTTTATTTCCCTTAATTCTAATCGGGGGGTATAAAGGAATTCGCCCTCTTCATATACCCATATGGCTGGGTATTGTATTAATTTTTAGTGATATACTTCTTATCTGTTTTGGTGCGAGATTGAAACAATTTTTCACAGGCATTTCTTGGAAAAACCAAGAAGTTCTAAACTTTTCAATTTTTTAGTTTTGGACGGATTTTTTGCAGCAATTTTCAACGGGTACCCTTTGGAATTGGAAATAGTACTTTATTATTATCCAAAAGGCGTATTTTGAACAAACTATATTGGAGTTTTATCAACAATTTTATTTTTAAAAGTGGGCAGTCAAATTTGTACTGCAGAGTATAAAAATTTTTCTACAGCACAAAAAAGAAAAGGAAGAAAGGGATTGATGGGTACTGTTATCTTTTAGTGTATATTGTAGGAATAATCAAACTATAGAATACAAAGAATACGATCCTAATCGAAATGCATACATTTGGTTCATATGCTGGTGGCGTGGTAAGAAGAGATTTCTTTTACAGACTAGAGAGGGGCCATCTAAATCCTAAATTAAAGACCTGCGATTGAAGTACCAACTGCTCACTTTTCCCCGTAGGGGGGATTAGCTTCCTCCTCGAATGGCTACCCTTGACAAAGGGTAGTGTTGGTATCATAATTTACATGTAGCGGGTATAGTTTAGTGGTAAAAGTGTGATTCGTTCTATTAATAACTTAATAACTGAATTTGAAATGATATACTTAAGGCATCCTTAAGTTTTTTTATATTCATATTCCGATGAAAACTTTAGTTCTTATAAAGGGTTTAATCCTTTTCCTCTCAATAGCATATTGAGGAAGAATATACATTCTCGCGATTAGTATCCAAAGACTAATGAAATTTGCATCCAAAACACAAATTGGATTATGAGTACAGAGGCGCGAAGCATAATTTTGCATTGGATTAAGTATTCCAATTGAATAAATATGAGTAAAGGATCTATGGATGAAGATACAAAAAAGTTTATTTCCAATCGTAACTAAATCTTCTTTTAGTTAAAAAAGAAATGGAAGCCCAATAGCTAAAAAACGATAGTTTTGGTTTACTAGAACCATCAGGATATTGTTTCAGCTCGGTGGAAACCCAACTCTTTTCCTCAGGATCTCTCTTGAATGAAATTAAGGAACGAAGTAAGTAGATTAGATAGATATTTAGGAGAATTTCTATCTCCTACTCTATAGGGATCATCTAGAAAGCGGAGAGCTTTGGTTCCATTCAGACAGAAAAGCTAACATAGATGTTAAGTGGTGAGAATAGCCATAAAGGAGCCGAATGAAATCAAAATTTCATGTTCGGTTTTGAATTAGAGACGTTAAAAATAATCAACCAACGTCGACTATAACCCCTAGCCTTCCAAGCTAACGATGCGGGTTCGATTCCCGCTACCCGCTCCATTCTGTATAAAAAGACTATTCTATTTGTCTAGACATGGTAGAGATTTGTATTCAACCTTTTTCGTCCACCTGTTTTTGGCCCTACAGAGCGGAGTAGAGCAGTTTGGTAGCTCACGAGGCTCATAACCTTGAGGTCACGGGTTCGATTCCCGTCTCCGCACTTAGCAGTCCATATAAATAAATGGATTATTCTATTTGTATAGATATGGTAAATTATAGAGATATGGCAGAGGGCTATATCCAACCCTTTTTTTTATTCAGCAGGCAGAAAAGAAAAAAAAATAAAAGAAAGGCACTATTCCCTTTAAAAGCAATTTTCTCTTGTTTGTCTCGGTGAATCCCCCGTTTAGGGCACCCTCTTGGCAAGTTCGATTTTCGCCCCCGAAGCACTCTTTTTTTTTGAGTCGAGTGGAAAGGATAAGATAGGAAGGGATACGGTACTAGACTAACAACTACTTAATTTATTATAAGTAGTTAATCAACTAGACTGAATTTTTTATCATAGTACCTTACTAAAACTAAATTAAACTGGCGAGCGACGGGAATCGAACCCGTACCTTCTCCTTGGCAAGGAGATGTTTTACCATTGAACTACGCTCGCTACGGCCTAT